GTTAATGTAGCTTAACACTAAAAGCAAGACACTGAAAATGTCTAGACGGGTATTCACTACCCCATAAACACACAGGTTTGGTCCTAGCCTTTCTATTAGCCCTCAGTGAGATTACACATGCAAGCATCCACTATCCTGTGAGAATGCCCTCTAGAACACCAAATTATGAGGAGCGAGTATCAAGCACGCATATATGCAGCTCAAAACACTTTGCTTAGCCACACCCCCACGGGAAACAGCAGTGACAAACTTTTAGCAATAAACGAAAGTTTAACTAAGCTACACTGACAATAGAGTTGGTCAATTTCGTGCCAGCCACCGCGGCCATACGATTAACTCGAGTTAATAAAATCCGGCGTAAAGAGTGTTTAAGGCCCCACCCCCAATAAAGCTAACCTATAACTAAGTTGTGGAAAACTCCAGTTACAGTGAAATACCCTACGAAAGTGGCTTTAATATTCCTGAATACACTATAGCTAAGACACAAACTGGGATTAGATACCCCACTATGCCTAGCCCTAAACTCCAATAACTCTACCAACAAAATTACTCGCCAGAACACTACAAGCAATAGCTTGAAACTCAAAGGACCTGGCGGTGCTTTACATCCGTCTAGAGGAGCCTGTTCTGTAATCGATATACCCCGATAAACCTTACCACCTCTTGCCCCCAGCCTGTATACCGCCATCCTCAGCAAACTCCCTAAAGATCGCAAAGTAAGCAGAAGTATTACCATAAAAACGTTAGGTCAAGGTGCAGCCAATGAAGTGGAAAGAAATGGGCTACATTTTCTAATCTAGAAAAACTACACGATAGCCTTTATGAAATTTAAAGGCCCCAGGTGGATTTAGCAGTAAATCAAGAATAGAGAGCTTGATTGAAGCAAGGCCATTAAGCACGCACACACCGCCCGTCACCCTCCTCAACCATCATGTAGAAAAATATATTAACAATTTAAACCACTTCATATTGATGTAGAGGGGATAAGTCGTAACATGGTAAGTGTACTGGAAAGTGCACTTGGACGAATCAAAGTGTAGCTTAAATTAAAGCATCCGGCCTACACCCGGAAGATCTCACAACAACCGATCACTTTGAGCTAACTCTAGCCCAAACAATCTCTCTATATTAATACCTAAATTCAATAACCAAATCATTTACCTACTATAAAAGTATAGGTGATAGAAATTATATCCGAGCGCAATAGATGAAGTACCGTAAGGGAAAGAAAAACCTCAATAAAGCATAAAAAAGCAAAGACAAGCCCTTATACCTTGCGCATAATGAATTAACTAGAAATAACTTTATACAAAGAATTTAAATAAAGCTCCCCGAAACCAGACGAGCTACCCAAAGATAGCTAAAAGAGCGCACCCGTCTATGTAGCAAAATAGTGGGAAAATCTATGGGTAGTGGCGACAAACCTACCGAGCCTGGTGATAGCTGGTTGTCCAAGACAGAATCTTAGTTCAACTTTAAATTTACTTACAGAACCATTCAATCCCCTTGTAAATTTAACTGTTAATCTAAAGGGGGACAGCCCTTTAGACCCTAGGAAAAAACCTTACTATAGTGAGTAAAACACTTCACTACCATAGTTGGCCTAAAAGCAGCCATCAATTAAGAAAGCGTTCAAGCTCAATATCCAAGCACCCTCTAATTCCATTAACCTCACTGAACTCCTAAAACACATTGGACTAATCTATTATCTAATAGAAGCAATAATGTTAGTATAAGTAACATGAAACTATTCTCCCCGCATAAGCTTATTACAGATCGAAACAACTACTGCTAGTTAACAGGACAATCATTACAATCCACAACTTAATACCCCATTAACTAAACTGTTAACCCAACACAGGCATGCACTCAGGAAAGATTAAAAAAAGTAAAAGGAACTCGGCAAACTTTACCCCCGCCTGTTTACCAAAAACATCACCTCTAGCATTATTAGTATTAGAGGCACTGCCTGCCCGGTGACACATGTTTAACGGCCGCGGTACCCTGACCGTGCAAAGGTAGCATAATCACTTGTTCTCTAAATAGGGACTTGTATGAACGGCAACACGAGGGTTTAACTGTCTCTTACTTTTAATCAGTGAAATTGACCTATCCGTGAAGAGGCGGATATACACAAACAAGACGAGAAGACCCTGTGGAGCTTCAATTTAATAATACAAACTAACACACTAAAAACCAACAGGCACTAACACACCATTAATGTATTATAAATTTCGGTTGGGGTGACCTCGGAGTACAGTATAACCTCCGAAAGCACAAACCATGACCTAACTAGTCTAAGTAAATTACACTCATTGATCCAATAACTTGATCAACGGACTAAGTTACCCTAGGGATAACAGCGCAATCCTATTTTAGAGTCCATATCGACAATAGGGTTTACGACCTCGATGTTGGATCAAGACATCCCAATGGTGTAGCCGCTATTAAGGGTTCGTTTGTTCAACGATTAAAGTCTTACGTGATCTGAGTTCAGACCGGAGAAATCCAGGTCGGTTTCTATCTATTAAAGATTCCTCCCAGTACGAAAGGACAAGAGAAATAGAGCCCACTTTACAAAGCGCCCTCATAATGCCAGATGACTAATATCTTAACCTTACAGATTAATATGCATAGCCCAAAAACAGGGCTTAGTTAAGATGGCAGAGCCCGGCAATTGCATAAAACTTAAAACTTTACAATCAGAGGTTCAACTCCTCTTCTTAACAATATGTTTATAATTAACCTACTCTTATTAATTACCCCAGCCCTAGTTGCTATAGCATTTTTAACACTTACAGAACGAAAAATCTTAGGCTATATACAACTCCGCAAAGGCCCAAACATTGTAGGCCCACATGGGGTACTCCAGCCAATCGCCGATGCAATAAAACTCTTTACAAAAGAACCTCTACTACCTACCACATCTACCACAACCCTATACATAATCGCCCCTACCCTAGCCTTAACCATCTCTCTTCTTCTATGAAGTCCCCTCCCTATACCGTACTCCCTAATCAACTTCAATCTAGGCCTTTTATTTATACTGGCAACATCAAGCCTAGCCGTTTACTCAATTCTATGATCCGGATGGGCATCAAACTCTAACTACGCATTAATTGGCGCACTACGAGCCGTAGCCCAAACCATTTCATATGAAGTTACCCTAGCCATTATTCTACTATCAACACTACTAATAAGCGGCTCCTTTAATCTGCAATCACTAATTACAACACAAGAACAATCCTGACTTCTACTCCCATCATGACCCCTAACCACAATATGATTTATTTCCACACTAGCAGAAACCAATCGAGCCCCCTTTGACCTAACAGAAGGTGAATCAGAACTAGTATCAGGCTTTAATATTGAATATGCCGCAGGTTCATTCGCCCTATTCTTTATAGCAGAATATATAAACATTATTATAATAAATGCTCTAACTACCACCATCTTTACAGCAACATCCTACAATATAATTACAACAGAACTTTATACTATAAACTTCATGACTAAAACACTTCTACTAACTATCCTATTTTTATGAATCCGTACGGCATATCCCCGTTTTCGCTACGATCAATTAATATATCTCCTATGAAAAAAATTCCTACCACTCACACTAGCACTATGTATATGATATATTTCAATACCTATATTATTATCCGGTATCCCACCCCAAACATAAGAAATATGTCTGACAAAAGAATTACTTTGATAGAGTAAACTATAGAGGTTTAAATCCTCTTATTTCTAGAATTATAGGACTCGAACCTATTCCTAAGAACTCAAAATCCTCCGTGCTACCTATTACACCATACTCTAAGCAGTAAGGTCAGCTAAATAAGCTATCGGGCCCATACCCCGAAAATGTTGGTCCAATCCTTCCCGTACTAATATTAATCCCCTAGCCCACCTAATTATTTCCCTAACCATTCCAATAGGGACCATAATCACAGCCCTAAGCTCACACTGATTCCTAGTATGAACAGGCTTAGAACTGAACATATTAGCTATTATACCCATACTCGCTAAAAATATAAATCCCCGCTCCACAGAAGCATCCACTAAATACTTCCTAACACAAGCATCCGCGTCCATAGTCCTTCTAATAGCTATTTTTCTCAACAATTTACTCTACAGCCAGTGAACAATTAATCCACCCTCTAATCAAGTTCTAACCACAATAATATTAATTGCTCTCGTATTAAAATTAGGTATAGCCCCCCTCCACTTCTGATTGCCAGAAGTAACCCAAGGCATTCCCCTAATTCCCACTATACTTATCCTTACATGACAAAAACTAGCCCCTATATCAATTATTATTCAAATCTTCCCATCTATCAACTCAAATACCCTACTAATAATCTCACTTATATCAATCATAATTGGCAGCTGAGGAGGACTTAACCAAACACAACTACGCAAAATCCTAGCCTACTCCTCAATTACCCATATAGGGTGGATAATAGCAGTATTATCCTATAACCCAAACATTACCGCCTTAAGTTTACTTATTTATATTTTCCTAACAATTTCCACACTTATAACTTTCTACTCAAACTCAAACACAACAACCTTATCATTATCCCACACTTGAAATAAACTCACATGAGTAATACCAATAATCCCAATAATAATAATATCCTTAGGAGGCCTCCCCCCACTAACAGGCTTCTCCCCTAAATGAGCTATTATACAAGAAATTACAAAAAATAATAGCCTTATTCTCCCCCTTATCATAACAATACTTACACTAATAAACTTATACTTCTACATACGCCTAATATACTCAATCTCAATAACAATATTTCCTACATCCAACAACACAAAAATTAGCTGACAACTAAAATATCTAAAATCAACACCACTTCTACCTCCCCTCCTAATCTCTTCCTCCCTCCTACTACCAATCACACCACTAATGCTAATGACCTAGAAATTTAGGTTAATAAGACCAAGAGCCTTCAAAGCCCTTAGTAAGTAAATTTTACTTAATTTCTGTGCCATTTTAAGGACTGCAAACTATACCTTGCATCAATTGAACGCAAATCAATTACTTTAATTAAGCTAAGCCCTCCCTAGACTGATGGGACTTTAACCCACAAAAATTTAGTTAACAGCTAAATAACCTAATCAACTGGCTTCAATCTAATTCTCCCGCCTTTAAGGGGAAAAAAAGGCGGGAGAAGCCCCGGCAGCATTGAAGCTGCTTCTCTGAATTTGCAGTTCAACATGACAATTCACCTCAGGACTGGTAAAAAGAGAGTCACTTCTCTGTCTTTAGATTTACAGTCTAATGCTTACTCAGCCATTTTACCTTCTACTTATGTTCATAAATCGCTGACTATTTTCAACTAACCATAAAGATATTGGTACACTGTATTTAATATTTGGTGCATGAGCTGGAGCAATAGGAACAGCCTTAAGTCTTCTAATTCGAGCTGAGCTGGGCCAGCCAGGAAGCCTAATAGAAGACGACCATGTTTACAATGTTATTGTTACCTCTCACGCATTTATTATAATCTTCTTCATGGTTATACCAATTATAATTGGCGGCTTCGGGAATTGATTAGTGCCTCTAATAATCGGCGCTCCCGATATAGCTTTTCCTCGTATAAATAATATAAGCTTCTGACTCCTCCCCCCATCCCTTCTTCTCCTACTTGCCTCTTCAACTCTAGAGGCTGGTGTTGGAACTGGCTGAACAGTCTACCCTCCCCTGGCAGGAAACATATCACACCCTGGAGCCTCTGTAGATTTAACTATCTTTTCACTGCATCTAGCGGGTATTTCCTCTATTCTAGGGGCTATTAACTTTATTACAACAATTATTAATATAAAACCACCAGCCACGACCCAATATCAAACACCCCTATTTGTATGATCCGTACTCATTACAGCAATCCTTCTACTTCTTTCTCTCCCAGTCCTAGCTGCTGGAATTACTATACTATTAACCGACCGTAACCTTAATACCACTTTCTTCGACCCTGCTGGTGGTGGTGACCCTATTCTATATCAACACCTATTTTGATTTTTTGGTCACCCCGAAGTCTATATCCTTATTTTACCGGGATTCGGGATAATCTCACATATTGTAACATATTACTCTAACAAAAAAGAACCATTTGGGTATATAGGAATAGTTTGAGCCATAATATCCATTGGCTTCCTAGGCTTTATTGTATGAGCTCACCATATATTCACAGTAGGAATAGATGTAGATACACGCGCGTATTTTACATCAGCTACCATAATCATTGCTATCCCCACTGGAGTTAAAGTATTTAGTTGGTTGGCTACACTACATGGAGGCAACATCAAGTGATCTCCTGCAATACTATGAGCCCTAGGTTTTATTTTTCTTTTCACTGTAGGTGGGTTGACAGGAGTTGTATTAGCTAACTCATCATTAGATATTGTCCTACATGATACATACTACGTAGTAGCCCATTTCCACTACGTCTTATCAATAGGAGCAGTATTTGCCATTATGGGAGGCTTTATTCACTGATTTCCATTATTTTCAGGCTATACACTCGACCAAACTTACGCTAAAATCCATTTTACTATTATATTTGTAGGTGTAAACATAACCTTCTTTCCACAACACTTTCTCGGCCTATCTGGAATACCCCGGCGGTACTCAGACTACCCCGATGCATATACTGCATGAAATATTATCTCATCCGTAGGCTCATTTATTTCACTAACAGCAGTTATTCTAATAATTTTTATAATTTGAGAAGCCTTCTCTTCAAAACGAAAAGTTCTAACCATCGAACAGATATCTACCAACCTAGAGTGATTATACGGCTGCCCCCCTCCTTATCATACATTTGAAGAGGCTATCTACGTAAAACTCCTAAACGAAAAAGGAAGGATTTGAACCCCCAAAAATTGGTTTCAAGCCAATCCCATAGACCCTATGACTTTTTCTATGAGATATTAGTAAAATAAATTACATAACTTTGTCAAAGTTAAATTATAGACCAAAACCTATATATCTTAGTGGCAACACCAGCTCAACTAGGCCTACAAAACGCTACATCCCCCATTATAGAAGAACTCATTGCCTTCCACGACCACACCCTTATAATTATTTTCCTAATTAGTTCACTAGTCCTATACATTATCTCTTTAATGCTTACCACGAAACTAACTCATACCAGCACTATAAATGCCCAAGAAATCGAAATGATCTGAACTATCCTACCCGCAATTATTCTTATTATAATTGCCCTCCCATCTCTACGCATTCTATATATAACAGATGAATTTAATAAACCCTACTTAACCCTTAAAGCAATTGGCCATCAATGGTACTGAAGCTATGAATACTCGGACTATGAAGACCTATTCTTTGATTCCTACATTATGCCAACCCACTACCTCCAACCAGGCGAATTCCGACTTCTTGAAGTGGACAATCGAACAACCTTGCCAATAGAAGCAGATATTCGTATACTAATCTCATCACAAGATGTGCTACACTCATGAACCGTCCCATCACTAGGCGTTAAAGCAGATGCAATCCCAGGCCGATTAAACCAAGCCATACTAGCCTCAATACGACCAGGGTTATTTTACGGGCAATGCTCAGAAATTTGCGGGTCAAATCATAGCTTCATACCTATTGTCCTAGAATTTATCTATTTCCAAGATTTCGAAGTATGGGCTTCATACTTATATATCGTATCACTGTAAAGCTACTTAGCATTAACCTTTTAAGTTAAAGACAGAGAGGATTTCTCTACAGTGAATGCCGCAACTAGACATCTCACCATGACCAATGGTGACTTTATCAATGATTTTAACTCTGTTTTATGCTATACAACTAAAAATATTAAAATTTATTTTCCACACTACCCCACTGTCAAAATTAACTAAAATACAAAACCAAAAAACAACCTGAGAACTAAAATGAACCAAAATCTATTTGCCTCTTTCAATATACCAATAATCCTGGGAATCCCCCTAGTAGCACTATTTATTTTATTTCCCACTATACTAATTACACCCTCTAACAACCTAAACAATAACCGATCCTCCTCCCTTCAACAATGACTAATCCAACTTATACTAAAACAAATAATGACAAATCATACTACCAAAGGACGAACCTGATCCCTTATACTTTTAACCCTAATTACCTTTATTACCCTGAACAACCTCCTCGGAATTACACCCTACGCATTTACACCTACCACACAACTGTCATTAAATCTAGGCATGGCAATTCCCCTATGAATAGCAACCGTACTTATAGGGCTTCGATTTAAAACAAAAGCAACCCTTGCTCACCTCTTACCTCAAGGAACACCTATCCCACTGATTCCTATACTTATTATTATTGAAACTATTAGCCTCCTCATTCAACCTGTGGCACTAGCCGTACGATTAACAGCCAACATCACAGCAGGCCACCTATTAATGCATCTACTAGGAGACACTATATTAATCCTTCTTTCTATTTACCTCTCTTCCTCCGTAATCACCGTTATCGTCATTATTCTATTAATTACCCTAGAACTAGGCGTAGCCCTAATCCAAGCCTATGTCTTCACACTCCTAGTAAGTCTCTATTTGCACAATAATTCATAATAATTTCCCACCCGATTATCTATAATGACACACCAAACACACGCTTATCATATAGTAAATCCAAGCCCTTGACCACTAACAGGAGCTCTATCAGCTTTCCTATTAACCTCCGGCCTAATTATATGGTTCCATTTCTACTACACCCCCCTATTTAATGCAGGCTTACTAGCCAGTGTAATAACAATAGCTCAATGGTGACGCGACGTAGTGCGAGAAAGCACATATCAAGGCCACCACACTATACCCGTTCAAAAAGGCCTTCGGTACGGAATAATCCTATTTATTATTTCAGAAGTCTTCTTCTTCGCCGGATTCTTCTGGGCATTCTATCACTCAAGCCTAGCTCCAACCCCTCAAACAGGAGGACATTGACCTCCCACAGGCATCTTTCCCCTAAGCCCAATAGAAGTACCACTTCTAAATACAGCTGTCTTACTCGCATCAGGAGTCACAATTACCTGAGCACATCATAGCCTAATAGAAGCCAACCAAGAAGATTCAACCCAAGCATTATCCTTAACCATCGCACTAGGAATTTACTTCACCTATCTTCAAGTATCAGAGTACTCTGAAACACCCTTTTCCATCTCCGACGGAATTTACGGCTCCACATTCTTTATAGCCACAGGCTTCCATGGTCTTCATGTTATTATCGGAACCACCTTCCTTGCCACATGCTATATTCGCCAACAATTATATCACTTTACACCTAATCACCACTTTGGATTTGAAGCAGCCGCATGATACTGACATTTTGTAGATGTGGTATGACTATTCCTCTACATCTCTATCTACTGATGAGGATCCTATTCTCTTAGTATAAACAGTATAATTGACTTCCAATTAATAGGCCTTGATAAACCCAAGAGAGAATAATTAACTTAGCACTAACCCTAGCAATCAGTACCCTACTAGCCCTACTACTAATTACTATTACATTCTGAATACCACAATTAAACAAATACACAGAAAAACATAACCCCTATGAATGCGGATTTGATCCTACAACCTCCGCCCACCTGCCCTTTTCTATAAAATTTTTCCTAGTAGCTATTACATTCCTCCTATTTGACTTAGAAATTGCCCTACTCCTACCCCTACCATGAGCTATCCAAACAGATAACCTAATGCTGATAACCAACACAGTCCTTACTCTACTTATTATTCTAGCACTAGGACTAGCCTACGAGTGGACCCAAAAGGGGTTAGACTGAGTTGATTTGGTATATAGTTTAAACAAAATAAGTGATTTCGACTCATTAGATTATGGTAAACCGTATATATCAAAATGCCTTTTATCTATATCAATACCGCACTGGCATACTCTATGTCTCTACTAGGACTATTAATTTACCGATCCCACCTAATATCATCCCTACTATGCTTAGAAGGTATGATATTATCACTATTTATTATAATAACAACCACAACCTTAAATATACACCTAATATTAATATATATTCTACCTATTATTTTACTGGTATTCGCCGCATGTGAAGCTGCAGTAGGCTTAGCCTTATTAATTTTAATCTCCAACTTATATGGCTTAGACTACGTACAAAACCTAAACTTACTCCAATGCTAAAAATTATTCTCCCAACAATCATAATAATCCCAATAATATATTTATCAAAAAACCATATAATATGAATCAATATAATAATCTGCAGCCTATCAATTAGCGCCCTAACCCTTATAATTCTACATATACCCAACAACCCATGCAATTTATCGCTAACCTTCTTCTCAGATCCATTAACATCACCACTTCTAGCTCTAACAACCTGACTACTGCCACTAATAGTCTTAGCAACACAACAACATATTTACAGTAACTCCCTTCCCCGAAAAAAACTATACACTTCAATACTAATTATCCTACAAATTTCCCTAATTATAACATTTGCAGCTACAGAACTAATCCTATTCTACATTTTATTTGAAACTACTCTAATTCCAACCCTAGTTGTTATTACCCGCTGAGGATACCAACCAGAGCGCCTCAACGCCGGCTCGTACTTTCTATTCTACACATTAGCTGGATCACTTCCACTACTCATTACACTCCTTTACTACCTCAACAACCTAGGAACCCTAAATATCCTAACAATGACAATTAACACCAAAGAATTACTAACATCTTGAACTAATAATATTATATGACTAGGATGCGTGACAGCCTTCATAGTAAAAATACCTTTATACGGTCTCCACCTATGACTCCCCAAAGCCCATGTAGAAGCCCCAATTGCTGGCTCAATAGTACTTGCAGCAATCTTGCTAAAACTAGGTAGCTATGGCATAATACGAATTATTCCTACCCTTAACCCCTTAACAGAAAAAATAAGTTATCCCTTCCTCATCCTATCCCTATGAGGCATAGTAATAACAAGCTCTATCTGCTTACGACAGGCCGACCTAAAATCATTAATTGCCTACTCTTCCATTAGCCATATAGCGCTTGTTACCCTAGCTATTCTTATCCAAACCCCCTGAAGTCTTACCGGCGCAATACTACTAATAGTTGCACATGCATTTACCTCATCCCTACTATTCTGTCTAGCAAACTCAAATTACGAACGTATTCACAGCCGAACTATAATATTTACCCGAGGCCTCCAAACACTATTTCCACTCCTAACCCTCTGATGACTTCTAGCAAACCTTGCTAATCTTGCTCTACCTCCAACTATTAATCTACTAGGAGAATTATCTACGATTTTAGCCGCCTTCTCCTGATCTAACTTTACCATCGCATTTACAGGATTCAATATACTTATCACAGCACTATACTCACTACATATATTTACCTCAACACAACGAGGACCAATAACACACAGCACCAGCAATGTAATACCCCTATTTACACGAGAAAATACACTAATACTAATACATATAGCACCAATTCTTCTCCTCACTTTAAACCCCAAAACAATAATAGGCCTAATACCATGTAGCTATAGTTTAATTAAAACATTAGATTGTGAATCTAATAATAGAAGATTATAACTTCTTAACTACCGAGAAAGTATGCAAGAACTGCTAACTCCTGCCTCCAGGCTTAATATCCTGGCCTTCTCAGCTTTTAAAGGATAGTAGTTATCCATTGGTCTTAGGAACCAAAAATATTGGTGCAACTCCAAATAAAAGCAAAATGCACTTTTCTATTACCCTAATAACACTAATTCCCTTACTAGTACCTATCATAACCACCCTAATTAAATCTAACAAAAATACCCTATATCCACACTATGTAAAACTAGCCATCATTTATGCCCTTATTACTAGCACCTTGTCTATAATAATATTTATTCTTACAGACCAAGAATCAATAATTTCAAACTGACATTGAGTGACAATCCAAACTATCAAACTATCACTAAACTTTAAACTAGATCTCTTCTCCATAATATTCACGCCTGTAGCACTATTCGTTACCTGGTCAATCGTAGAATTCTCAATATGATATATAAACTCAGACCCAAATATTAATCAATTCCTCAAGTACTTACTTATATTCCTCATCACAATATTAATCTTAATTACCGCTAATAACTTATTCCAATTATTTATCGGGTGGGAAGGGATAGGTATTATATCCTTCCTACTAATTAGCTGATGATATGGCCGAACAGAAGCTAACACAGCAGCCTTACAAGCAATCTTGTATAACCGTATTGGAGATATTGGCTTTATCCTTGCAATAGCATGATTTTTTTTACACTCCAACTCATGAGATTTCCAGCAAATATTTATTCTTAACCCTACTACAAACTTTTTTCCCCTGATAAGCCTTCTCCTAGCGGCAACAGGAAAATCAGCCCAATTTGGCCTCCACCCATGACTTCCTTCCGCCATAGAAGGACCCACCCCAGTTTCAGCACTACTTCACTCCAGCACAATAGTCGTCGCAGGTATTTTTCTAATTATCCGCTTTCATCCCCTAATAGAAAACAACTTACTTATCCAAACACTTACCTTATCGTTAGGGGCCATTACCACCCTATTCACAGCAATCTGTGCTCTAACACAAAATGATATAAAAAAAATTGTAGCCTTCTCAACCTCAAGCCAACTAGGCCTTATAACAGTAACAGTCGGCATTAACCAGCCACATTTAGCCTTTCTACACATCTGTACCCATGCCTTTTTCAAAGCTATATTATTTCTATCCGCAGGATCCATTATCCACAATCTCAATAACGAACAAGACATTCGAAAAATAGGAGGCCTACTTAAAACTATACCTTTCACTGCCTCTTCCCTCATTATTGGAAACCTTGCACTTATAGGAACACCATTCCTTACAGGTTTCTACTCAAAAGATCTAATTATCGAAACCATCAACACGTCATATACCAACGCCTGAGCCCTTACAACTACCCTCGTAGCCACTTCCCTTACAGCAATATACAGTGGCCGCATTATATTTTTTACCTTAACAGGATATCCTCGCTTTACAACTTCCATCCTAATTAACGAAAATAACAATCTCCTAATAAACCCAATTAGTCGCCTAGCAGTAGGTAGTATCCTTGCCGGGTTTCTTATTTCTAATTATATACCTCCTACTATATATCCCCAAATAACCATACCTTTCCACCTTAAGCTTACAGCTCTAAGTGTAACCATCCTAGGACTCCTTATAGCAATAGAACTTAACTCTTTAACCAACAACATAAAATTATATACCCCAGTAAAAATCTACTACTTCTCTAACATACTAGGCTTCTACTCAATTACTACTCACCGCCTCAACCCCCATTTAAACCTAACCACAAGTCAAAATTTCACCTCCACTTTACTAGACCTATTCTGATTAGAAAAATCTATACCAAAAATAACAATACAAACACAAATTTCAATAGCTACAAATACGTCAATTCAAAAAGGCCTAATTAAACTCTACTTCCTTACCTTCTTTATTCCACCCATTCTAACACTTTTTCTTATAATTTAACCCCCTCCCCGAGTTAACTCAATTGCAATATGTATACCCATAAATAACGCCCAACAAGTAACTAAAACAACTCAAACACCATAATCATATAAAGCAGCAGCACCTGTAGGATCCTCACGAATCAAACCCGGCCCCTCACCCTCATAAATCATTCAACCTGCCACAGTATTATAATTAACAGCAATCTCCACCGTTTTATTAAGATTACCCCCAAGCAATAACACCACCATTATCTCCATTGTTAAACCCAATACAAATATTCCTAAAATATCAACACTCGACACCCATGTCTCAGGATATTCATCAACTGCTATTGCTGCAGTATAACCAAAAACAACCATTATACCACCCAAATAAATTAAAAAAACTATAAGCCCTATATAAGATCCACCAAGATACAATATAAGCACACAACCCACAGCACCACTAAAAACTAACACCAACCCCCCATAAATAGGTGAAGGTTTAGAAGAAAACCCCACAAACCCTATCACCAATATAATACTTAGTAAAAATAAAATATACATCATTATTCCCACATGGATTATAACCATGACTAATGATATGAAAAACCATCGTTGTATTTCAACTATAAGAATACTAATGACCTCTCCCCGCAAAACACACCCATTAATAAAAATTATTAATAATTCATTTATTGATCTCCCCACACCATCCAACATCTCCTCCTGATGAAACTTCGGATCACTTCTAGGCGCCTGCCTAATAATTCAAATTACTACAGGCCTATTCTTAGCGATACACTATACACCAGACACCTCAACCGCCTTCTCCTCAGTAGCACATATTACCCGAGACATTAATTACGGTTGAATAATCCGCCTCCTACACGCCAATGGTGCCTCCATATTTTTTGTGTGCTTATTCCTTCACACTGGCCGAGGCCTCTACTACGGATCTTTTCTCTTTCTGAACACCTGAAATATTGGTACAATCCTATTATTAATAACAATAGCCACAGCCTTTATAGGCTATGTCTTACCATGAGGTCAAATATCATTCTGAGGTGCCACAGTTATTACAAATCTTCTATCAGCCATCCCCTATACCGGACATAACCTTGTACAATGAATCTGAGGTGGCTTTTCAGTAGATAAACCCACCCTCACACGATTCTTTACCTTCCACTTTATTTTACCTTTTATTATTGCAGCCCTAGCAACTATTCACCTTTTATTTCTGCATGAAACAGGCTCAGGTAACCCATCAGGAATAGCATCTAGCCCCGATAAAATTATATTCCACCCCTACTACACAACCAAAGATATTTTTGGATTAACCCTTCTTCTCCTGCTCCTTACAAGCCTAACCCTATTTACCCCTGACCTCTTAACTGACCCAGATAACTACACGCTAGCCAATCCCCTTAATACTCCACCCCACATTAAGCCAGAGTGATATTTCCTATTTGCATACACAATTTTACGATCTATTCCAAATAAACTAGGAGGTGTCCTAGCTCTTCTATTATCTATTATAATCCTAACAATTATCCCCGCCATTCACATATCCAAACAACAAAGTATAATATTCCGACCAATCACCCAAATTCTATTCTGAACCCTAGCAGCCGATCTACTTACACTTACATGGATTGGGGGCCAACCAGTAGAATACCCCTTTGAAGCCATCGGCCAAACCGCATCTATTGCTTATTTCCTTATTATTACCCTAATCCCTCTATCAGCCTTAACTGAAAATAAACTACTTAAATGATAACGTCCTTGTAGTATATCCAATTACCCCGGCCTTGTAAACCGGAAAAGGAGGCGCACTAACTCCCCAGGACAATCAGGGAAAGAATAATTAATTCTACCATCAACACCCAAAGCTGAGATTCTATATTAAACTACTCCCTGAGCATAGTAAAATAATAGATATAGATACTATTTGATGGCTTATCCATAAAGTACTCTAAAGGCATACACAATTTTTTTCCCCATGTAATTAGTGCATTATTGTTTATCCCCATGAATAATACATAGTACTATACATGCTTAACTATACATAGCACATACAGTCAAGATGTACATATTATGCCCTAAAACATGCTTACAAGCAAGAACTAGCATTTCACATCGGACCATGGCGCATTAAACCTAATCCCACATCTCAATTACAGTCACTACGGATATCATACAGTCCATAGAATCATTAATAGTACATTTGTACATCGAATGACTAGTCGGACATAGCGCATCCTATTTCTTCAGTCCATCTAACCATGGATATCCCCTCGTGTATTTGGTCTCTTAATCTACCAACCTCCGTGAAACCACCAACCCGCCCACTTCTGCGGCTCTTCTCGCTCCGGGCCCATATAGACAGGGCTTGGTTATACTGAAACTATACCTGGCATTTGGTTCCTACCTCAGGGCCATCTCATCAAGATCGTGTCCACGTTCCTCTTAAATAAGACATCACGATGGTGTGGCGCTATCACCCTCTTAACCGCGTCACTGGATGCATAGGGTGCCTGGGTGGGGAAAGGGGGGGGGGGGGAAATCCTCAGCATTGCCGTAGGCTCCGGTAGGAGTCCCGCCCCCCGTCCTGTGGGACCTGTCTGTGTACTGCCATGCTCTATGCTATCATCGCACCTAAATTGAATGTCTTGGCCCCCAACCCGCCCACTAGGTGTTATTCAGTCAATGGTCTCAGGACATAATAGATAATTACAGCACTATACCCAAAAATTTAACACTCCAACCCTTCAACCTTTTCCCATATTTTCTGAGGCGAACATCGTAAAGAGATATTTTACCATTAACAACTAAATTTTATAAATCAACAAATCAAATAGCATTTTACACCCCATAGTACATACCCATTTAAAACAATACTACATACAACTACCCACCACATACCTCAATCTCTATCCCTCAGAAAACATATCTATACCACACAATCACCCTAACTTCAAGTCCATATAACCTACTGCTATATCCTTATACTAAACCCTAACTGA